GCAGGTCTATTGATAGAGATTAATCGTTTTTTCCCGGATGCATTGGTATTTCCCTTTTTTTCATTCTAGTTATTGATATCGAAAGCAATGAAGAAGATTAGAGATACAATCAAATATCTGTGATTAATCCTCCCTCTTTTCTCTTTTTTATTATTTTTCTAATTCTATTATAGAATAAGGGAAAAAAGAGAAAGAATCTAAGTGGATGCAACGTCTGCTAGACTCGGGTTCAAATTAAATTAACTGAATAGTACTAAATAGCGACATGGGGGTAGAGTAGGAAAATGCAGATCTAGGGCAAGAATAGAAGATCTTTAACTGAAATACCACCCTTGGGGTTGAAATAGAATTTCGAAATCAGTGTCTTACTTACTACTTTTTTTTTATTTACTACAGCTACATCCTTTATTTTTTATTACTTTCTATTATATAGATTTTTTTATCTTTTAGAGTTGGCTTTCAATCAAGTTAGTAACTTCTATTTTTTTCCTTTCTTTGTCTTCGTTTCGAATCAGACGAGTTGAGTAAATCCAAAATTCAAAGGAGGTTCATGGCCAAAAGGAAAGATGCGCGAGTAACAGTGATTTTGGAATGTACCAGTTGTCTTCGAAACGGTGTTAAGAAGGTATCAACGGGCATTTCCAGATATATTACTCAAAAGAACCGGCACAATACGCCTAATCGATTAGAATTAAGAAAATTCTGTCCCTATTGTTACAAACATATGATTCATGGGGAAATAAAGAAATAGATCGAATCCAGTATTCTTATCCTTGAAAGGAAAAAATGACATTATATAGAACATATTGAACTACAAACTAATCCTATATTGGAGTGAAAAAAAATGACAATTACGAAATAGGATTTTAGGGATACTAAATAAACTAAACAAACAAACCATGGAAAAATCCAAGCGACCTTTTCTTAAATCCAAGCGATCTTTTCGTAGGCGTTTGCCCCCGATTGAATCGGGGGATCGAATTGATTATAGAAACATGAGTTTAATTAGTCGATTTATTAGTGAACAAGGAAAAATATTATCTAGACGAGTTAATAGATTGACCTTGAAACAACAACGATTTAATACGATTGACCTTGAAACAACAACGATTCATTACTATTGCTATAAAACAAGCTCGTATTTTATCTTTGTTACCTTTTCTCAATAATGAGAAACAGTTTGAAAAAACTGAGCCGACCGCTAGAACTACTGGTCTTATAACCGGAAATAAAAAGAAATAGGCTTATTCTTTGTTCACTTGAATCAGAATTCCAATCCGAACTCAAACGCGGATTGGTGTTTTTTTTTTTTTGACAAATCCAAGAATCCGGATTTGACTGTCGTACGAAAAAAAAACGAATTGGAAAAATAAAATATTTTTTTATTGAACGTGTTCATTCATTTTGACTACTTTAGCATATTTTATCATAGTAAGTTCGACTTCACCTTCCCGGAGTTCGTTCTCCGGGAACTCCTTTTAAATTAGTCCGACGTATTCTTTAAAATTGATTTCTTTTTTGATTTCCTTGGAAATCATATAAAGACAATTCCTATTTGATATAGCTATTTGGGCCAGTATTTTACGATTAAGAAGCAACTTACTTTTGTATAGATCATGGATTAGTTTACTATAACTATAGAATACTCCCCGTTCTCGGATTACTGCGTTTATCCGAGTGATCCACAAACGACGAAAATTTCTTTTTTGCTTATCCCTATCCCGATGAGACGAAACCAAAGCTCTTATTTTCTGTTGAGTAATAGTTCGAGTAAGTCTTGAATGAGCCCCTCGAAAACTTGATGCAAATAAATGAATTTTTGTTCTACGTCTTCGAGCTATATATCCGCGTTTAATCCTGGTCATTGAATAAATAAAACTTTGACGAATAACTAATTGATTTTTTTTTCTTTCAGTTATTCTTTTCCCCGTCCTGGTCTATTAATAACCAAGCGGCTTTTTCCAATGTATAAAATAGAAATTCCAATGGCTTTGGCTACTATAACCTTCCTAACCACGATTTTTTTAGGTATTTTACTGCGAAATAGAAAAGTAATAAGAAATTTTCTTTTGCTAGGTGTCAAAAATAGATTTATAGTCAATAACAAAACGAAATCTAAATTAAATGAATAAAGAAATAGTGGGTTCCGTCGTTTCTATGGTTACTTCTTAAACGGTGAGGTCTTCCCTATACACCGGAGCCTTTACTTCACTTCATTTCATGAATGTTATTGGTAACTTGTATAGTTCACACTCCACTCTTTGGCTCTACCCATGAATTATCCAGTAACAGATCTTTCACAATCAGACACGCCTGTACAGTAACGGTATTTAATTATGAAAGTTAGCTGGATAGCTGACCCTCGTAGTCCGTTCTTTTCTTGACCGAGTGAGAACTTCATTTTCATTTTTTTTTTAACTTCAATAAGATTTCCTCCGCTTAATGGATAACCTTTTGGTTTGCTACCAATGGAGAATTACTTATCATCTTAAATTCAGGTGATTGGATTTGCACCAATGGAAACCATAAGCTTTATACACAATATAGGGATCCATTTTCTTTTTTTTTTTTTAGTTTTTATTTTTAGATAGTGAATGGAGTTCCTTCTTACAGTCTATCCTATTCACTAGGAATGATCATTCCTAGCGGAAAGTAGTTTTCTTGCTTTTTTTGTGTTAGCTCATGATCTAAACGAGTCGCACATACACCCTAGTACATGTTCCTCGACGCTGAGGACATCCCCGAAGAGCGGGGGATTTCGTGACATTTTTAATTGGCTGTCTTGTATTTCTAATAAGTTGTTTAATAGTTGGCATGTTGAATCATGTATATAATGGGCTGGTTTAGATTGATCCTAACCGGAGGATTATGAATTTTTTCTATTTATTCTATTTAATAGAATAATAAACTTGGAGATAAAATCTCAAATCGCGGATTTGCGAAAAATCCATTTTTTTCATTCAATTGCTACAAGATCAACAATTCCATAAGCTTGTGCTTCGATTGCTGACATAAAAACGTCTCTTTCCATGTCTTCAGATACAACCCATAAGGGTTTGCCCGTTCTTTGTACATAAACCCTTGTGAGGGTTTCGCGTAGTTTCAGCAGCTCTTCCGCTTCCAGGATAAATTCTCCCGTTTGCGCCTCATAAAAAGAACTAGCAGGTTGATGGATCATTACCCTGATGATAGAAGAGTTATATATCTGGTGTGATGAAACGAAGAGAAAAGAAAGATAAAGAATAATAAGAAAAAGGGATAGAATTCAACAACCGTACGGGCATCATCTTTTGTGCATTGCATACGGCTCTACAATTGAATTGACCCATCCTTTCCATTCAAGAAAGATAAAAATCGAATATATCAGCCCCAGATGGGTAAATGATCAAATTGCCACCCTTGCTTTCGAAGGAATTAAAAAATACTATGGTGGTTCCGTTGCTTTCTATTTCAAAATGGATTCTTTTTTTTTCTTTGATTCAGCAATCCCAAAGTTTCTTTTTGATCGAACGAAAAATCTTATTTTTGTTTTCGCACTCTTTTTTTTATCCCTTTTTTTAAACATAAATATTTTTAAGAGCCCTTCGGTGTGAAAACAAAAAAGTTTGTGACGCTGACTTGGATTCCCGATTAGATATCATACCACTCTCTCGATACCTAATTGAATCTTTTGAAAAAAAAAAAAAAGACAATACAGAATTTTTTCATATCGAATTCGAAGTGCCATGCTATTATTACTTAATATTGATATGGCGAAGGCATAGTTTTCTTTTTTCTCTTAAATAAAAAACTTCATTGGCGCCGAGCGTGAGGGAATGCTAGACGTTTGGTAATTTCTCCCCCAACCAGGATAAAAGAGCCCATTGATGCGGCTAATCCCATGCATATTGTATGGACCTCTGGTCGCACAAATTGCATAGTATCATAAATAGCTATTCCAGGTACAACCCATCCGCCAGGAGAGTTTATAAACAAATAAAGATCTTTGGTATTATCCTCGATACTGAGATATATCATAAGACCAATAAGTTGATTCGAGATCTCGCTATCAACTTCTTGGCCTAAAAAAAGTAATCTTTCTTGATAAAGTCGATTGAGTAGGATATAATTGTATCCCTTAAGAACCGTACATGCACCTTTTAATGCATACGGTTCAAAAAAATTTGCGAAAAAAAAAGAATCAATGTATACTCCAGGCCTCTTTTTTTTTCCTATTCTTTTTCATATCCGATTCTAAGAAATAAGAAAAGGGCTTCTTATTTTATTTTTCCATAAAGATGAAGTTTGACTTCTTTTCTTTCTTCCTTGTTCTTATAATAATAATAGAAAAAAGTCAATAAACTTATTGAATTAGCTTCTTATTGATGTATTGTTTCATTGAGATTCAATTCAAATCACGATGGTATTTTCTTGTTCCTGAATGGGCCTCTTTTATCTTTTTAGGTTTATGCTCTACTCCGGGTAAAAATCCGCCCGATATGGATTTGCATATATAGTACAAATCTTCTCATCACCATTTTTTTTTATTATTACTTTACAAATAAAAAACAGGAATCATTTAGGATACACGTAGTAATCCTAGATATATTACCAATTGGGTTTTTTTTTCTAAACAGAGCCTGGATACTTCATTTTTTGAATCCAACCAAAGCCAACCATAAATTAGTATAATTGATAATAGTACTATGAATTCCCCCAAACAATGCATCTAATTGCACTTCGCGCTCCAATTGTTGGATAATTGAATTTCTTTTTCTGGGGCGAAACGGAGGATATCTCGATCGGGGGAGAGAACGGGGAAATCCCATATGACCCAATATATCTGACAAGTCGCACTATACGTCAACCCAAGTTGCATCTTCCTCTCCAGGAATTCGGAAAGGAACTTTTGGAACACCAATAGGCATGAATTGAAAGAAAAAAGAACTAAAAACTATATTTCACTTTGATGTGGAAACGTAACGATATGGTTTTATTGTCTTTAGAATATTGACTTTATC